ATTTTCTTTTACGGCTCCTATTCTGGGTTGGGTTCATCTCTGTAATACTGGAATAATCATATGAACCAGATGAGATTGTAGACATAGTAAGAACTCCGCGGGGCCTTACCTCGCCGAGTTCTTACTCTTAGAGCGATACGTTGATCTAACATATGGAACCTCAGTCAACATAATCCAAATATTCTATTCGTAGAAATTACAAAACAGATCCTTTGCTCTAATGTTTTAACCCATTCTTTTTCTTATGAAGAAACAAGAAAGGAGGAATCTTTGTATTTTCAAAATAATCCAGGATGTTTCATATGGATTTATCCGTATGAAACATCCTGGAAACCCTTTTATTTTTATACTCAACTCTTTCTACTAAACGAATAAACTCAAAGGACAATTTTTTTAAAACTCTATTTTTTATAATAAGATAATAAAGAAGGATTTGGATATGCGTAAAGATCTAATTCCTCGGTTAGAATTGGTGAACAGGAGAAAAATCAGGATTCTTTCGATACAAGACGACACAAGAAATTTTTTTTTCTTGTGTCGTCTTGGAATACTTTCTAGAAATATGTTTTTCCTTTCATTTTCCCCGTCCTTGCCTTGTATTCTATTCCTTTGTATGTGTATGCTTATTTTCTATTATTAGAAAGAGTATTACAAGTAATGAATTTCAGACATCCGGCAAAAGAGAACATACATCATTCTATTGATCGACAAGAATTTTTCACTTTTACTTACTTGAATCTCTATATCTAGAAATTCATTTCGTACAACTGAACCTTTTCAAACTGTTTCTTTTTCAGAACCAAAAATATTTGTGCCAAGATTACAGATGCCAAGAAGAACAGAAGACCTTGGACTCGTAATGGATCTTGAAGCACTATTTCTGCGTCTCCCTGACCAAAACCTCCTACATTTGGATTACTTGTTAATGGTTGATCAAGCTTGATGGATTCACCTTCTGAAACAAGAAGTTCCGGTCCTGGAGGTATAGTATCAACCACTTGACGTCCATCTAATACATCAACTATGGTTATTTCATATCCCCCCTTTTCTTTACGTGCTATTCTGTTTACTATACCGGCTGATGTAGCATTATAAACTGTATTATTACTCTTGCTACCATCAGGATAAATCTGACCCCTCCCCCTGTTCCCACCTACATATATGGGATATTTTAAGAAGTGAACGTCTTTTTTCGTAGTGGGGTCGGGGGAAAGAATAGGAAAGACTATTTCACTATATTTCTGACCGGGAACAGGACCTATCACAAGAATATTTCTTTTATTAGGACGATAATACTGAAAAGAAAGATTGCCCATCTTTTCTTTTATTTCGGGAGAAATACGATCGGGGGGGGCTAATTCGAAGCCCTCGGGTAAAATAAGAACAGCTCCTACATTCAAAGCTCCCTTTTTACCATTAGCAAGAACTTGTTTCAGTTGCATATCATAAGGAATTCGAACAACTGCTTCAAATACAGTATCTGAAAGTACAGCTTGCGGAACTTCAATATCCACGGGCTTATTAGCTAAGTGACAATTGGCACATACAATTCGCCCAGTGGCTTCTCGTGGATTTTCATAACCCTGCTGCGCAAAAATAGGATATGCATTTGAAATAGATGCTCGAGTTATTACATATATCATGATCGATACATAAATGGATCGAGTCATCTGTTCTTTTACCCAAGAAAAAGTATTTCTATTTTGCATGGTCCAATCATTGATCCCAAAATTTCTACAATAAATTAGATAGGTAGCTAGTAGAATTCCCTATCCACAAGTTTGCCATTGTATTGATTGTGCTGAAAGAATTGTACTGGTAAAATATAGTATGAATACCTTGAATTGAAAAGGTAGAAGTATAAAGAATAAGTAAGATTTCGAATGATTTCTTTATACACGAAGAAAAATCCTGATTTGATTGATATAAAGAGATCTAATGAATTCTTCATTCATTCATTCATTGAATGATAAATGACTACAAGCGAAGGAGATACACGATTTAAAAAATGGAAGATCCAATATTTCACAATTGTATCTAGAATCACTGGAAAAGTTGAAACAAGACCAGATATGATCTGATCATTCTCAGCCAATCCAAAATCGTTGTAGATCGAACCAATAATGAGTTCCCAACCATGGGTCGAGTGAAATCCGATCCATAAATCAGTAACTAAAAGAATAGAAAAAGCTTTGATTGTGTCACTTAAGTTATAGAGAAATTCCTGAATCCAAGAATTCAGAATGAAAAGTTCTTCATTACCAAGAACAAAATAACCACTTACAATAGCGAAACAGATTAGATTTGTCGATAAATGCAAAATGATATGAAAATGAGATTCATTGTGTCTTTTGACCAATTGTATCGTTTCCTTGTGCATTTCTATACGAAGCCTTTGTATATGTGTTTCCGAGTACTCCTTTATCATCTCGTCCAACAGGAAGAGTTCTTCTAATTCCATAAATTTTTCTAGAACATTTTTCTCTTGAATATCATTCAAAAGTATTTGGAAATGCCCGGTATTCCACCAATTAAGAACCCAAGTGTCTAGACATTTATTAAAAGAGAGAGAAACCCACCAGGGCAAAAAAAGTATAAACACAAGATATGGGAGGGAAGCCAATGCTTTTTTTTTTTTCATTCTGTATCTGTGATGCGAATTGTTAATGAACCTGTTTCATTCGTCGATTCTATCTGAGATTTCTATGAAGCACCGGTTCTATAACAAGACTAAAAAGAATAAGGTATCGAACTTATGGATCTTTTACTCTTTTTGTTTTTGTATAAGAATTGAGTCTATAGGGTATCAATTCAATAAAAAGAGTGAAGCTGGATGCCATGCGTATGCCTAAAGATATTTGATTAGTTATATTCTATTTTCTTAGAATTGTTCCATATACCTCCTGCTGCCTCAACGGAACGGGGAAAGGAAATATAGCATCTTTTGCTGGAATGAACATTTTGAAGAAGCTCAAATTGTCTTAAAAAGATAATGAGTAAGTCCCCTTTCTCATGCTGAGATTTATTTTAAGTCCATTTCAAAATACTTCAATTGGTACGCGCAAGAAATAGGCCAATTCAGCAGCTTTTTGTTCAATTTCTCGTGGAGCCAAATTCTCATCAGTACGAGTCAAGGGAATGGCTCCTTGGCCCCTTATTTCCATATAAAGGACACGACGAGGAAAAAGACCCTCTCTCGCCTCCATTCTTATTGATTGGATATCTTTCAGAAAGAAACGAAGAAAAATGCGACGATTTATTCCAGGAAATCCCCAACGAAAAAGGCACATTATCTTTGTTTTTCTATCAAATTGGTCATAACCACTACCCACATTCCATAAAATTGTGCACCACAAATAAGAACTAATGAACAGACCTGCGATCCCATAGAAAGACATCACGATCCCTTGTGGGAAAAAAAGAATTTGCTGAGACGGAAAAACAGATAGAAGATTTCTACCAAGATAACTGGAAGTTCCAACTACTAAGAATCCTAGTGAACCTAAAAAAAGGATACAGGCCCAGCAAAAATTACTTATTTTTTGAGACCCCGGTATAAGTTCTATCCATATATGTTCTGATCGCCAGTTCATACTATACTAGATCCAGTTGCAATGGATTTGACTTAACTTTTATTACTTGATCCCGAAGTAACTTTCATCAACTAGCAGTATATTTATTTTTTATTTCAAAGATTTTCAAAAAAAGAATTGCTCATCATTTTTAGTTTCATTATTGAATTGATGAAGCTATAACCACATATATAACAACTCTTCCATTTGTTTTTTGGAAAGGCCACATATTTTATATCCCGGCATATTACATTCAAAAAGTATCTGTATGAGGATCCAGTGTTTTAACTATATTTAGATAATCTTATTTCTTTGGACATAAAGAGATAAAGAAGCCATTGCAATTGCCGGAAAGACTAGGCCCACTAAAGGAACGAAAATAGAGGGAAAGTTCAAATTTATCATAGAATGGGTGCCTTGATTTCATATTTGTACCTATTCTAATTATAAATATATCTTATGATAAGTCTATCTATTAGATAAAATAGGAAGTATTCAAAGTGCAAATAATGTAGAATATACCTATTCTTCTTTCTACACAAATATGTATGAGAATACACTTTCAAAAATTTGATTCTTCTTCTCCCATCCTTATATTCTTTCTCTCTTTTTAGTTAATATTTTTACCTATTTTTCGTTGTTCTATATCTTAATATGTCAAAAGGACGGAGAAAAGTCTTTTTATTTCTCGGATTTCTCGGAAGGAGAAAAACCCATTTTTTCTATTGTAAATAGAGGTAGAAGAAAAGGGGATCCGGGGCAAAAAGTAATTATCCAAAACTTCTGACTCTTACTACACTTCTAATTGATGTTTCCAAAGAAACACCATCTTCTTCGTTTTATTTTTTTGATTACAATGAACTAAATGCTTATTCATTACAAATAAAAAGAACTGAACCTAGTGCTATACTTCCTTTTTTGAATCTGGATTCAAGGGAAGGAAACCGTGTAGCTGAAATAACTCATTCAGAACACTTTTTAAAGGATTACGTGGTACGATTGGGTCGAATAAGCCCTTATTGAATGAATACTCAGCCGCTTGTGAACCGTCGGGTATTGTCTTTTTCAATGTTTGTTCAATTACCCTTTTCCCCGCAAACGCAATGTAAGCATTAGGTTCAGCAATAATGATATCTCCCAACATACCAAAACTTGCTGTAACTCCACCAGTTGTAGGAGATGTCAGGATTGATACATAGAATAACTTTTTATTTGATTGATAACCATATGAAGCAGAAGATATTTTAGCCATTTGCATCAAGCTCAAACTCCCTTCTTGCATGCGTGCTCCTCCAGAAGCACACACAATAATGACAGGCAGAGATCTATTAGCAGCATACTCGATCAAACGGGCGATTTTCTCACCTACTACGGATCCCATGCTACCTCCCATAAACTGAAAATCCATAACTCCAATTGCTATGGGAATACTATTTAGTTGACCTACGCCCGTTTGAACGGCTTCAGTTAAACCCGTGTTTTTTTGATAAAAATGGATACGATCTCTATAAGGTTCCTCCTCTGAATGAAATTCAATGGGGTCCATAGAGACCATATCTTCATCCATAGACTCCCAAGTGCCAGGATCAATAAAAAGTGCAATTCTATCTGAACTACTCATGTTCAAATGATATCCGCAGTGTTCACAAATATGCATTTTTGACCTAAAAAATTTTTTATAATTTAATCCATAACAATTCTCACATTGAACCCATAACTGTCTGTATTTTGTATTTATATCAAAATTATTTGATTTTTCTCTGCTACTTAAAGAACTCTTACTAATTTTGATACTAGAATTTACACTTTGAATACTACTTATACTCTCCGTATAAATGATACTATCAATGTAATTGTTGATACCACTGTAAATGTCACTATTAAGACTGATTTCAAAACGAAGATAAGTATCAATGCAACTATTAATGTGATTATTTGAATTAGATTGAGTATCATACAGAGAAGAATAAGAGTAGTAATTGCTACTATTAGACCCACTATTCAAAGAACAAGAAAAGAAAATATCTAGTTCACTCAAAGAAGAACTGGCATTATCAATATCAAAAATTTGATTTTCAATATCAAAATATACAGAATAGCTTTCATAATTACTATTTCTAACGAAAAAAGTATGATCAGAGATCAAACTCAAAATATTCCTGTTATCAAATAAATAATTGAGATAATTAATATTATAACTGTCCCAACTAGGAATATTTTTCTCCGCATCATTGAGAAGAGGTTCTTCACTTCCACCGGTATGTCCAAGAGCATCAAGACTATCCATTGATTGACTTAGTCCACACCTATGTTCTAACTTCTTGTTAGACAACATCAAATTGAACCAACATTTTTCCATAGAGCCTTTCTGCCCCCTATTTGAGAAATTAAGAAAAACCTAATACTAATAGATGAATAGTCATTTGATGAAGAAAAATCATTTTACTATTTTTTTTCTTTTGATTTTTCATCATAATTCAAAAGAAGCATATGATCCAATACTGAAGATTTTTCATGAAAAACGAGCGAGTCTTAAAAAGAAAGAATTATCTTTTTGGGGAATCCGATGAATCATTTCCTCAAAAATGAAATACAAAGACAGGGGTTTCTCATTGAAAACTAGGAATTCTCGTCAAAAGATTCTCGTAGAATCTCGTGTCATATATTCAAATAAGAAAATTTCAAATAAGAAAATGAGTTTATAGAACGAAAAAGACAATTTTAAAGATGGGGGGGTAGAAGGGATCCTTAACTCAAGAATCTAAAATGATTCACCAATCCAATCCCAAGGATCCAGGATTAAGCCTATGATTCCAACAATAAAGAATATAAAAAGAATAAAAGAATATAAGTAGTTAAGTCTTCAATCTTATCTTTATATTTTGCATATACTCGTATCTTGTATATGGTAAGGTCTGTACATATAAAAGATATATGCAAATACACAAAGACCCTCATAGTATAGGATGTTCATTCTTTATTCGACCCAATCTTTTCCTAAAAAGATTGGGCCAAGTTTCATTGCAATAAATTAGGAGAACAAACAGGAATTGCTTAATTATACGCGCTTATTTTGTCTATTTATCTAGCTTATCCACTGGGTCAAAATCAAATTTGATCTCTTTCCATACTTCACAAGCAGCGGCTAGCTCAGGGCTCCATTTGCTAGCTTCACGAATAATATCATTACCTTCACGAGCAAGATCTCGTCCCTCATTACGAGCTTGTACACATGCTTCTAAAGCCACCCGATTAGCTACTGCACCGGGCGCATTTCCCCAAGGGTGTCCTAAAGTTCCTCCACCGAACTGTAGTACGGAATCATCTCCAAAGATTTCGGTTAGGGCAGGCATATGCCAAACATGAATACCCCCTGAAGCCACGGGAAGAACACCTGGCATAGAGACCCAGTCTTGAGTGAAAAAAATACCACGACTTCTATCTTTTTTAATAAAATCATCACGTAATAAATCAACAAAACCCAAAGTCATCTCACGTTCCCCCTCCAGTTTACCCACTACTGTACCAGAGTGAATATGATCTCCACCAGACATACGTAATGCTTTAGCTAGTACACGAAAATGCATACCATGATTTTTCTGTCTATCAATAACTGCATGCATTGCGCGATGGATGTGAAGAAGTAGACCGTTGTCGCGGCAATAATGAGCCAAGCTAGTATTTGCAGTGAATCCCCCGGTTAAGTAGTCGTGCATTACGATAGGAACTCCCAATTCTCTGGCAAATACCGCTCTTTTTATCATTTCTTCACATGTACCCGCAGTTGCATTCAAGTAATGTCCTTTGATTTCACCCGTTTCGGCTTGCGCCTTATAAAGAGATTCGGCACAAAATAAGAAACGATCTCTCCAACGCATAAATGGTTGTGAGTTCACGTTTTCATCATCCTTAGTAAAATCAAGTCCAC